ATGAATCTAAGTGGAATAAGCAAAGTGGATTCCTTGTTGGTTAGTCGAGTTCCAATGAAAACCACACAATTGAAGGAAATGTCCGAATTTGCTATTTAGAAAATCAATAAACTAAGGTTTTGTCGTTCTAGATATCGGATTCAACGGAAACAATTACAGCAGTAGGGGGGGGGAAATCAAAAAACAAGTCGAGCAAAATTATACAAAGTTATATATAAGTTGCTACCCCCCCCCCCTTAGTCTTTCTTTAATTGAATTTCGTTTGATTAGACGGAAGTTACTTAAAAACTTCCGCTTTCTTTAAAAGATTCTGAACAGTTCCTGTGGGTTGAGCACCTTTTTCAAGGAAATATAGAATAAGAGGAACGTTTAAATAAGTTTGATTCTTCATTGGATCATAAAACCCCACTTTTCTAAGATCTTTTCCTTCTCTTCGGGATCGAACATCAATTGCAACGATTCGATAGACGGCTCATTGGGATAAATGTAGATGACCAACACTCCCCCTAGAACCGTATAGGAAGTTTTCTCCTCGTACGGCTCGAGAAAAATGATTTGCTTCGAAGTTTTATCTATGTATGCAATTCTAATAAATTAAATGACAAATGGGCCTAGAAAATCAATTAGACTCTGATTTCAGTCTTTTTTCCTTCCTGAAAATGAAAAAGAAACCATTCGTACTCATAACTCAAGTTGGATAACTCTCAAATAGCTCAAAGGAAAAATCTTTAGTCACTTTCATTTATTGAGTGGTCTTTAACCCCTTTTGTTTGTCTTTTGTCTCGTTTCAAATTCTATTTGGATTCTTTAGTCTGATCCAATTAGTGAGACTATCGAGACAATTAAAAAGGTCTTTCCTTGTTCTTAGATCCTTTATCCTTATTTTAAATCATTGGGTTTAGACATTACTTCGGTGCTTCTTAATCCTTTCAAAGTGGCAGCAACATACCCCTTTTTTGATTTCTTTCTATCAAAGAATCCTACGGACAGTTGATTCACGTGTGATACACTTTGAATCGAAAAAGTTTCCTAAATTCTAACAAGTCTTGCTTTTGAATTGGAAACTTGCTCGAATTGGATCCTTTCGATTTCTATATATGGAAGATACGTTTACGAAGTTGTTATGATTAATTGGCATTAACCCTAGATCCTTGCCCCCGAGAAATGAATTAATCCTTTCTACTCGAGCTTCATCGTGGACTATTTACAACCCAACAAAAAATCGAGTGTAACAGAACAAACAATGTCGAGCCAAGAGCACTCTCATCCTTAGATAAATCGAAAATGGTGGATGGAAAAATCCACAACGGATCGTGTCCTTCAAGTCGCACGTTGCTTTCTACCACATCGTTTCAAACGAAGTTTTAACATAATATTCCTATAATTTGGAACCGGTATGGAATTGATTCAATTATGGAATCATGAATAGTCATTGGTTCAGTTGTACATAGACATCGTAATCTAGGCTTTTTCTTCTATATATGATAATATGATATGAAACGATTTTTCTGAAAAAGTCTTAGCAAGACAGCATCTTTCACATACATAAATAATATATAGATAATATAGATAATAGCAAGAAATCGAAATATATAAACGAATAACTCTTTTAATCTGCATCTTCAAGTGACTCAACAGGATAGATTAAACGATTTCCTACTTTTTGAGTACCAAATAAAGATTCCACTTACAAGCAATCATTAAAAATATTTAATAAAAATAGTTCTAATTGAAATTGAAAAAGTTTCCTATTTAGACATCATTATTTAATTTGATTATTTAATTTGAAGAAAATTGGACAATAAGCATGACGTTTGATCTTCATAGGAAGATAAGTCTTTCTTTTTGAATTGACTCATCACTTTTAAATAGATAAAAGAAAAACGAAATCCAATTTTTTTTCATGAGATGGATAAAAAAATGATCTAAGTTCAGATTTGAATCTTTATTCTTTTCGTCTGATTACGAAAATCAAATTACGAAAATCAAAAAAATAAGGAGGGTTTTTCGTATCTATCAGATAGACTGAAGAGTTGTCACTGTTATAGATATTCTATTCTATAATATAGAATTTAAATAATTTAAGGTATCAAAAACCTTTTTCACAAAAACCGAAAAATTATTGTCATTGAAATAGAACGATACATACCATATAAGCGAAATATTTCCTCATTTTATATATTTTAGATGATATATATCTATAGATTTTGTTTAACATGGGATTAAGTAATATTTCACAATAATCGACTCTTATCATAAAGTGAATAAAAGAGTGATAGGGGAAATCACCCCTGCCTCAATTGTTCTGTAGATTTCCTTTTTACTTAGAACCAAAGACGAAATACCTAAATAAAATGAGATTCAAAGAAAATATATCGGCTCCATAACATATTTCTATATGATATGTAACTTGATCATTTGTTAATGAGATTCGAACAGACACAGATATTAAAATAAATACGGATTTACTCCTATCCACTGACTTACTTCTTTCTATAGTCATAATGGAGCATAAAAAAATGGATATGTACTGGGACGGAAGGATTCGAACCTCCGAATGGCGGGACCAAAACCCGTTGCCTTACCACTTGGCCACGCCCCATTTCAATTTCTAATCTACACTAAGAAACAATAATATTGGTATTGGTTGTTTGTCAACTCCAGTCCAAATATCTATATATCTATAGAATAGATTGGTACTAGGATTTTGATACATATAGATATAGAATTCAACTTAATTTATTGATCATTACATAGAATTCAATTAAGATATTGTATGAAAGTATGATTTCTTCTATTCTCCTTTGAGAATTGGAGGATTTTTGATTGGGTGGGTTCAAAGAAAAAGAAGGATTTTTTGTCTACCTTACTTACTTTCTTCCTTGTTCCTTATATCAAAAACTCAATCAAAATGCAATTATCTCCAAGAACAAAATGTCTGTTATGCTTAATATCGTTAGTTTGATCTGTATTAATTCTGCCCTTTATTCGAGTAGTTTTTTCTTCGGCAAATTGCCTGAAGCGTATGCTTTTTTGAATCCAATCGTAGATGTTATGCCAGTCATACCTGTGCTTTTTTTTCTCTTAGCTTTTGTTTGGCAAGCTGCTGTAAGTTTTCGATGAGATCCTTAATAATATAATAATATCTTAGCATGATTTCTTCGAGAAAAATTCTAACAATTGAGAAAATCAGATAAGTTTTAGAGTATGAATCCTAGATTAGCACACTGAAATTCTTGGATAGTCGCCATAAATCCGGCTTACCCCCATTTCCTCATTTTTGACCCCCTTTCCTGTGAAAGACCCTAACCCCATTAGGGTCTCCCACAATATCGAATTTGGATATGAAAGAAGTTTTTGATAATGAAAAACAAATGAATTTGTGACAATTCATGAAAAAAAAACCTGATTTCGTGGTGTCAAAATAGGATATGTGGTAGAAAAATGGAAGATCTATTCTCTTTTTTTTTTTCCAAAAAATCATCTTGGAGATTGTGTAATGCTTACTCTGAAACTCTTCGTTTATACCGTAGTAATATTTTTTGTTTCTCTCTTTATCTTTGGATTCCTATCTAATGATCCGGGGCGTAATCCTGGACGTGAAGAATAAAATCCAAAAGGTTTTCCTTGGGAAATTTTCCAATTTTCTTAGGATTTTATCTATTCCACACGCTTAACTAAGATTTTCAAAATTGAAAAATAAAATAAAGCAAGTCATTAACGGAAACGGAAAGAGAGGGATTCGAACCCTCGGTACAAATAACTCGTACAACGGATTAGCAATCCGACGCTTTAGTCCACTCAGCCATCTCTCCCAATTGCAAAAGATAATTACTACATTACACATAATGTAAGGAGTCTTTCTCTCTCTTTTTTCTCTATTCTAAACTAAAAGAGGGGCTCGAGCCCGCCACTAATCGAACTAAAGAAAAATAAGGAAGACCTCCTTGTGTTGATTTTGTTCGAAAGGCCCTTGTTATTCTGATGGCCTGGCCTGGTCAGTACCTAGCCGGGCCTTTTTTTTTGTTCTAACGAATTATAGATAAATAATGATTTATCTGATATCTGATTTGAAAACACAAATATTTTTTTTATTATTTTTTATTATATTATTATATTCAATTGAATATTTTATATTCAAGCAACAACAAAAAGAATAAAAACTGTTTCCATTTTTTTTCTTGTTATATTTTATTTCATTTTCCGAACTAAAAAAGAAACTATAGATTCTGGACAATGCATTTTTCTGTTATGATTGTAGTGTTTTTTTTCGATCTGTATTTATCTTCTTTCAGCAAAAAAGAAAACTTTAGTTATTTAATTTCAATTAAATGAAGCCTCTTTTCCGAATCTCATTAAATTTTTATCTACCCACGAAAAAGTTCAACACTCCAAGTTTGATGATTCTTTAATGATCCTATCTTGATCATGCTCAATTATCTTGTTCGACAAAAGCTCCATTTGTATACAATAATCATATTGTAGCGGGTATAGTTTAGTGGTAAAAGTGTGATTCGTTCTATTAGCCCTTTAATAGTTAAAGGGTCTTTCGGTTTTATTCATATTCCGATCAAAAACTTTATTTCTTAAAAGGATTTAATCCTTTACCTCTCAATGATAAAGTCGAGAAAAAAATACACATTCTCGTGATTTGTATCCATGAGTCACTTATAAATTGAAAAGTTGGATTATGAAATTGCGAAACATAATTTTTGAATTGGATCAAGACTTCCAATTGAATAAGTATGAGTAAAGGATCCATGGCTGAAGATAAAAAGTCAATTTCCAATCGTAACTAAATCTTCCATTTTTTTTTTTGGATGTCTAAAGAAAGAAATTGAAGCAAAATAGCTATTCAACCATGTCTTTGGTTTACTAGAGACATCGCCATATTGTTTTAGCTCGGTGGAAACAAAATCCTTTTCCTTAGGATCCTCTCAAATAGAAATAGAGAACGAAGTAACTAGAAAGATTGTTAGAATCACCTTCTTCTAGAAGGA